TGTTGTATTCAATTCACAATTCAAAAGGTTTTTTTCCTTCTTTAACTAACTACAAAGGTGATGGGTTTTTCACTCTATTTTCTATATAATCTCGAAAGAAAAAAACCTCGAAAGGAAACGATAATAGAAATTACTAATTACAAGTTTTCAAAATCTAGTTAAAATAAATATTTTTTTGACTCATCTCGTTCTCCGTGTAGGATACCTTTTTTCTTTTTAGTCTCATTCGATAGATTAAATGAAGAAAACTGCTCTACTATTGAATCTAATGAGTTCAAATTTAAGTAAATTCCATTTTAATAAAGTAGAAAGGGGCCCATTCTAGGTTCTAAGGTCACTTTCAAAAAAAGAATCAAACAACTTATTTTCAAATTTTTACATATTCATTCAAAAAAAGTTATATGTTTTGACTGACGTTAGATAATAGAGTTTTTTTTTTATGTATTATTTTGTTTATGATTAATTTCTTAAAGAGTTTTTCAATTAATAAGTTACGTGAATTCTGAATCCTGCGATAGTGCAGACGGCAAATACGATGAATTGAGTTCTTTTTATCTTTCTCTATTTTTGTTCATACCACCTATAATGATTGATAATTCACAAATTTTCAATTGAATTTTTTTCATTCTTGGACCTAGTTATCTTTCTCTATTTCTTAAAAAAAAATTCAATTGAAACTTAGGGAAGTACTTTAGAAACATATGTATAAAAAAACATATTTTATTGAGTCCCTTCATGCCTACTATAACTAGTTATTTCGGTTTTCTACTAGCAGCTTTAACTATAACCTCAGTTCTATTTATTGGTCTAAGCAAAATACGACTTATTTGAAATTAATTGAATGCAGACTTTTTTATAAAAAAGGATTTCGGTGGTATTTCATATGTTCGATAGTTCCTTACCGTGTTAATTACCCAATTTTGGTCATTGAGATTCATCGGCAATACAGATTAAGAGCTAGGAATAGATAGTACCTCTCTTTTCTCCCTTTCAAAAATGAAAACAAAAGAAAATTGAAATGATTGAAGTTTTTTTATTTGGAATCGTCTTAGGTCTAATTCCTATTACTTTGGCTGGATTATTCGTAACTGCTTATTTACAATACAGACGTGGTGATCAGTTGGACTTTTGATTAATTAACATCTCGTTTTTTTTACTGACCTCCTTCTTGCTTTCATATGCGGGAGGTCTAATTCAGATTGCTGCTCAATAATTTGCGAACAGTGGAATTTGGACACAATCTAATAAACAAGAGTGAAATCACGCTCTGTAGGATTTGAACCTACGACATTGGGTTTTGGAGACCCACGTTCTACCGAACTGAACTAAGAGCGTTTTTCTTGTTTTTTTTCTAAAAAACGAAAAGGCTAGAAAGAGGACATTCTTTAACCCGAATCTATTTTGTACGTATATACTATATCATCGTATATCATAAATTTCAGAATTATCTGTATGTCGAATTTTATTAAAAAAAATAGATCAAAATAGATACCTCGTTACTGCTCAGAAGAGCAGTAATAGGTAGGGATGACAGGATTTGAACCCGTGACATTTTGTACCCAAAACAAACGCGCTACCAAGCTGCGCTACATCCCTTTCAATTGGTTTACAGTGTCATTGTAGAGAATTCCTGTCTTGTTTTCCACATCCTTCTTCTTTTTATTGGTATATCAAATTCATTTCTTCTTTTTTTCTCATATCAGATAACAAAGATATAATTAAAAAATTTACTTTTTTTTACGAGAATTCTCTCAATTTCCATTTTACATAAAAAGGCGTTTCCATTTTCAAATGGAATCTATAAGATCGTTCTAGTAGACAATATTTCAATTCTAATTTTGAAGGTGGGGGGGGGGCGGAAGTTACATATACAAATACAAGAACTTCTTAACTACATGTACATTGGTAGTTATATATATTACTATATATAATGTAATACAATAAAGAAGGAGGATTTCAAATGCGAGATCTAAAAACATATCTTTCCGTAGCACCAGTACTAAGTACTCTATGGTTCGGTTCGTTAGCAGGTTTATTAATAGAGATTAATCGTTTATTTCCAGATGCATTAACATTTCCCTTTTTTTCATTCTAGTTCATTCTAGTTATTAACATCAGAAAGGGGTGAACAATTTAGAGATACAATCAACGATCGGGGACTAATGCCCCCCCACTTTTTCTAAAAAAATAATTAGAAAAAGTGGGGGGGCGAAAGGTCATAAAAAGGAGGGTTCAGGATCCAATTAAATTCGTAATAGAACGCAAAAAAGTGTTGCTAGGGAAAGAGTATCCTATGAGATACTTAAAAAAAATACTGTACAAAGATTTTAAATATCGTTTTGACAAAATCATTGTATTGCTTATTATTATTTTTTTTTTAATTACTAATTAATATTCAATGCAACGAAATATTTCAGAATTTTTTTTTAGTTAACAGCTTCTATTTTTTTGGTTCTGGTTCTTTCTGGATCCGAAAATTAAAATAGAAGATTGAGGTGAATCATAAATCCAAAGGAGGTTTCATGGCCAAGGGTAAAGATGTTCGAGTAACAATTATTTTGGAATGTACCAGTTGTGTTCAAAATGATATTAAGAAAGAATCAGCGGGAATTTCCAGATATATTACTCAAAAGAATCGGCATAACACCCCTAGTCGATTGGAATTGAGAAAATTCTGTCCCTACTGTTATAAACATACAATTCACGGGGAAATCAAGAAATAAATCAAATTGAGTGCTTGTATGTGTTCTTTTATTTTAAGAACAGGAATAATGCTAGTATCTATATATTATTACATATATATAAATAGAAACAAATAAATCAATAGAACGAAATCTAATCCTATATTCTTAATTCTATATAGAAACTCGATCCTATATAGAAATAGAAATAGAAATCGTTTTTATTTTGATCCGATCAAAATAGGATTTTAGAGATAAGGAATACAAAAATTATGAATAAATCTAAGCGACTTTTTACTAAATCCAAGCGATCTTTTCGTAGGCGTTTGCCCCCGATCCAATCGGGGGATCGAATTGATTATAGAAACATGAGTTTAATTAGTCGATTTATTAGTGAACAAGGAAAAATATTATCTAGACGAGTAAATAGAGTTACTTTAAAACAACAACGATTAATAACTATTGCTATAAAACAAGCTCGTATTTTATCTTTGTTACCTTTTCTTAATAATCAGAAACAATTTGAAAGAAGTGAGTCGACCCCTAGAACTACTAGCCTTAGAACCCGAAAAAAATAGACTTATTCTTCAATTGAATAACAATTCCAATTTCAAGGAATTAAAAAAGAGATTAATATTTTGTTCGAAAAATCCAATTAAGAATCAAAATTTGATTGTTACGTCTGTGTCTGTCATAAAAAAAAAAGAATCGTCGAAAAGAAAAAGAATAACTCGTTTTTAGCGACTATATACTCTCGTTTTGACGACTTTTTTTTATAATACTAATTTCTACTCTACCTTCCCCGAGCTCATTCTCCTTAAGAACTCTATTTCAAATATTTTCGTGGATTTCTTACAATCCCCTTATTTTTTGATGTCATTCGAAATTGTATAAAGACAACTCCTATTTAATAGAGCTATTTGTGCAAGTATTTTCCGATTAAGAAGTAATTGCTTCTTGTACAGATTGTGTATGAATTGGTTATAACTATAGAATACCCCCATTTCGTGAATTACGGCATTTATTCGAGTGATCCATAAACGACGAAAATCTCTTTTTCTTTTACCCCTATCCCGATGAGCCGAAACTAAAGCTCTTATTCTCTGTTGAGTCATAGTTCGTGTAAGTCGTGAATGAGCCCCTCGAAAGCTTGATGCAAATAAACGAAGTTTTGTTCTACGCCTCCGAGCTATATATCCGCGTTTAATTCGAGTCATTGAATAAATCAAACTTTGATGAATAACTAATTCTTTTTTTAGTTATTCTTTTCCCCTTTACTAGTCTATTAATAACCAAACGAATTATTCCAATGTATAAAAAAAAATTCCAATGGCTTTTGCTACTCTAACCTTCCCCACCACTATTTTTTGCTAGGTATTTTCCTTTGCGTTGAAAGGATAAATTGCCTTGATACTTGATATTAAAAAATAGAATAACTACAAAAAGTAGTAAATAGAATTGGATAAATAGTGGGTTCCATCGTTTCTATGGTTACTTCTAAAACGGTGAGGTCCTCTCTATACACCGGAGCTCCTTCTTTTAATTAATCAATACTATTGGTAACTTGTACAATTCACATTCTTTGGCTCTACCCCATGAATATTCCAGTAATTAGGTCTTTCACAATGAGATCCACTTTATACAGTAACGGTATTTCATTTTGAAAATTGATTTGGTCATTTACCCTGTTAGTCCGTTCTTTTCTTTCAAGAGTGGAATCTTTTTTCTAAAAAATGGAATTTCCCCCGCTTAATGGATAATCAGTTGTTATCATTGGGGGTTTTCTAAAAAAGGGAGTTGATTGGATTTGCACCAATGTAAACCATAAGTTTCAGACACAATAGAATATATGAACGATCTATATTTTTTAAATAATGAATCGAGTTCCTCCATTCGATTTTATTCACAGGTACTGATCCTTGATATTTCAAAAAGAATTTACTTTTTGTGTCTCAGTCTATGATCTAAACGAGTCGCACATACACCCGAGTACATGTTCCTCGTCGCTGAGGGCATCCCCGAAGCGCTGGGGATTTCGTGACATTTCGGATTGGCTGTCTTGTATTTCTAATAAGTTGTTTAATGGTTGGCATACGGAATCATATAAATAATGAGCTGGTTTAGATTAGTTCTAACCGGCTAATTCTGAATTACTTCTCTTCAAGATTCTCTTCAATATTTTTTTTATATTGAAGAGAATATGAAACTAAACCTTTAATCTAAAAAGATAGAAAATGAAAACTTGTGGATTTGCATGAAATCGCTCCTTTTTTTTATTGAACCGCTACAAGATCAACAATTCCATGAGCTTGGGCTTCTGTTGCTGACATAAAAACATCCCTTTCCATGTCTTCGGATACAACCCATATAGGTTTGCCCGTTCTTTGTACATAAACCCTTGTGATGGTTTCGCGAAGTTTTAGTAGTTCTTCCGCTTCCAAGATAAATTCTCCCGTTTGTGCCTCATAAAACGAACTAGCGGGTTGATGGATCATTACCCTGATGATATAATAGAAAAGGTTCTTCTATTTCGCAGAATGAGGCGGGATAACCAAAACCAAAACCAAAAAAACAGAGAAAATTGAATAACCGTACAGGCTTTTTTTGTGCATTGCATACGGCTCCACAATGGAATTGACTTTTTTGACCTTTCCTTTTCGCGAAAGAAAACAAAATATAGGTTGTATTATACGCAGATCCAGAAATCATCCAATTACCATCCTTCTTTTTTTGTAGGAGTTAAAAAAATACTATGATGGTTCCGTTGCTTTATATATCATTTTTTTGATTCGTCTATGATTCAGCAATCCCAAAGTGTCTTTTTTTTATATAAATTTTGTAAATAAGCTTCCGGTGTGAAAACAAAGTTTGTGACGCTGAAATGTGCCCGAATAGGTAAGATATCATTTGAAATACCCCTTCCTTATCTCATACTACTCTTTCAATATATAATCTAATTTTTTTTTAATCTAAAAAATTTCATATCGAATTCGAAGTGCCATGCTATTATTACTTAACTAATTCATATTTCCGATGGCGAAGGCATAGTATTTTTTCTCGAAAATAAAAAAACTCATTGGCGCCAAGCGTGAGGGAATGCTATACGTTTGGTAATTGCTCCTCCGACCAGGATAAAGGATGCTATTGAAGCGGCCAATCCCATGCATATTGTCTGTACATCGGGTCGCACAAATTGCATCGTATCATAAATAGCCATTCCAGATATTACCCATCCACCAGGAGAGTTTATAAACAAATAAAGATCTTTGGTATCCTTTTCTATACTGAGATATATCATAAGACTAATAAGTTGATTCGAGATTTCGGTATCAACCTCTTGGCCTAAAAAAAATAATCTTTCTCGATAAAGTCGGTTGATTAGGATAAAATTTTATTCCTTAGGAGCCGTACAGGCACCTTTTGATGCATACGGTTCAACAAAAATTGTGAAAAAATCAATGTGTCGATTCCAACCTCCCCTTTTTTCTTTTTCATAGAAGGTTTTTCTTTCTAACTTATAACGGATGGGCTTGCTCCCAAAAGTAAAAGACAAATTCAGTTTTGGCGCCTTTTATTAGATATTATAATCCTATAATAAAACGATTGATTAAGCCTGTCAGACTCATTTGATTCATTGATATTTTTTTTTTCATCGAGATTCAGTTGAAATGGCGATGATTTTTTCTTGTTCCTGAACGGGCTTCGTCCTTTTTTTATTCCATTTTTTAGGTTTATGCTCTACCCCGAGTAAAAGGAAAAATTTGCCCGATTTTGATTTGCACATATAGGACAAATGAACCAAATACCGCGTCTTTTTTTACTACTCCTTTTTTTTCAATTCATTTTTTTCACATGTCTTCTGTCAAATAGTCATTTTGAATTATATTATTTGATTTGAGCAACAGTTTTAGATCACCCTGTTTCAAATTGTTTTATAGAATTTTTTATCATAATTTTGCATATCATATAAGTAGTAATTATAAAAATATTATATATTAATTATCAATTGGGTTTTTGCTAAACGGAGCCTGGATACTTCATTTTATTAGTCCGATCACGTAAACCATAAAAAAATTTTGATAATCTAATATCAATCTAAATACTCCCTGCTTTTAATTCCACTTTATTTTTTGCGCTTCGCATTACAAATTTTTGATAATTCAATCAATCTTTTTGAGCGAAACAGAGGATATCTCGATCGAGGGAGAAAATGGGGAAATCCCATATAGCCCAATATATCTGACAAGTCGCACTATATGTCAACCCAAGATGTATCTCCTTCTCCAGGACTTCGAAAAGGTACTTTTGGAACGCCAATAGGCATGAAATGAAAAAAAAAGAGAATGAAGTTCTCTATTTCACTTTGATGTGGAAACGTAAGATTGGGGTTTCGGTTTTTAATACTATTATCCTTTTTTCCTACTTTATTAATAATATTTCAATTAATGATATTTAATACATAAGTTGAATAAGCTAAAATACAATATAAAATAAAAGTAAAGTAATAGAGAATGAATCAAAATAAAGGAAATTTTTTACGAACCGGCTTCTGAATGATCAACAACAATAGCTATCTTGGTTCATATAAAATAGGATTCACCCCCATTGCGTGTTGGTACTTATCGGATATAGAATAGATCCGCTTCCCTTTTTTCCTATGAATCGAATTGTTCCATTATTACTAACAGAATAGAACAAATATTAATCCTTTCTCCGAAATAATTACCTAAAAAGGGGGGGTACGTAGCATAGTTTTTTCCAATGCAATAAAGTTACATAGTGTCTATTTTTCGTTGATAAAGGGGTATTTCCATGGGTTTGCCTTGGTATCGTGTTCATACTGTTGTATTGAATGATCCCGGTCGTTTACTTTCTGTTCATATAATGCATACTGCTCTGGTTGCTGGTTGGGCCGGTTCGATGGCTCTATATGAATTAGCAGTTTTTGATCCCTCCGACCCCGTTCTTGATCCAATGTGGAGACAAGGTATGTTCGTTATACCTTTCATGACTCGTTTAGGAATAACCAATTCGTGGGGCGGTTGGAATATTACAGGAGGGACTATAACGAATCCGGGTCTTTGGAGTTACGAAGGGGTAGCCGGAGCACATATTGTATTTTCTGGCTTGTGCTTCTTAGCAGCTATTTGGCATTGGGTATATTGGGATCTAGAAATTTTTTGTGATGAACGTACAGGAAAACCTTCTTTGGATTTGCCCAAGATTTTTGGAATTCATTTATTTCTTTCAGGAGTGGCTTGCTTTGGTTTTGGCGCATTTCATGTAACAGGATTATATGGTCCTGGAATATGGGTATCCGACCCTTATGGACTAACCGGAAAGGTCCAACCCGTAAACCCGGCGTGGGGCGTGGAGGGTTTTGACCCTTTTGTTCCGGGAGGAATAGCCTCTCATCATATTGCAGCAGGGACGTTGGGTATATTAGCGGGCCTATTCCATCTTAGTGTTCGTCCGCCTCAACGTCTATATAAAGGATTACGTATGGGCAATATTGAAACCGTCCTTTCCAGTAGTATTGCTGCTGTCTTTTTTGCAGCTTTTGTTGTTGCTGGAACTATGTGGTATGGTTCTGCAACTACTCCCATCGAATTATTTGGTCCTACTCGTTATCAATGGGATCAGGGATACTTTCAACAAGAAATATATCGAAGAGTTAGTGCTGGACTGGCTGAAAATCAAAGTTTATCAGAAGCTTGGGCTAAAATTCCTGAAAAATTAGCTTTTTATGATTATATTGGTAATAATCCAGCAAAAGGGGGGTTATTCCGAGCGGGTTCAATGGACAATGGGGATGGAATAGCTGTTGGATGGTTAGGACACCCTGTCTTTAGAAATAAAGAAGGGCGTGAACTTTTTGTACGCCGTATGCCTACTTTTTTTGAAACATTTCCGGTTGTTTTGGTAGACGGAGACGGAATTGTTAGAGCCGACGTCCCGTTTAGAAGGGCAGAATCAAAATATAGTGTCGAACAAGTAGGTGTAACTGTTGAGTTTTATGGTGGTGAACTCAATGGAGTGAGTTATAGTGATCCCGCAACTGTGAAAAAATATGCTAGACGGGCTCAATTGGGTGAGATTTTTGAATTAGATCGTGCGACTTTGAAATCCGATGGTGTTTTTCGTAGTAGTCCAAGAGGTTGGTTTACGTTTGGACATGCTTCGTTTGCTCTACTTTTCTTCTTTGGACACATTTGGCATGGTGCTAGAACCATTTTCAGAGATGTTTTTGCTGGTATTGATCCAGATTTGGATGCTCAAGTGGAATTTGGGGCATTCCAAAAACTTGGAGATCCAACTACAAAAAGACAAGCAGTTTAATGCAACATTGCTTTTTTCTTCTAGTTTCTGTTTGCGAGTTTATTTAATAGGTAGGGTACTGTAGGAATCTTGATTTAAATCGCTGCCGTTTCTTTGACTCTTTTTCTTTCTTTCTTTATCCAGAGGGATACTCCCAAGTAAACAAAACAGGTATGAAAGCTATAATTGTAAACCACGATCAAATTTATGGAAGCATTGGTTTATACATTTCTCTTAGTATCCACTTTAGGGATCATTTTTTTCGCTATTTTTTTTCGGGAACCACCTAAAATTTCAACTAAAAAATGAAATAATTTTTCATTATCTTCATTGACGTAATCAGCCTCCAAATATTTGGAGGCTGATTACGTCAACTAGTCCCCGTGTTCCTCGAATGGATCTCTTAGTTGTTGAGAGGGTTGCCCAAAGGCAGTATATAGAGCATACCCAGTAAAACTTACAAGTAACCCAGATATAAAGATGGCGACTAGGGTTGCTGTTTCCATTATTATAGAATTGAAAGACCACAATGGATCTATGCTAAGATCGTTTATTTACAACGGAATGGTATACAAAGTCAACAGATCGTAATGAATAAAAAATAAGATTTATGGCTACACAAACTGTTGAGGATAGTTCTAGATCTGGTCCAAGAAGCACTACTGTAGGGAAGTTATTGAAACCATTGAATTCCGAATATGGTAAAGTAGCTCCTGGATGGGGAACAACCCCTTTGATGGGTGTTGCAATGGCTCTATTTGCGGTATTCCTATCTATTATTTTGGAAATTTATAATTCTTCTGTTCTACTGGATGGAATTTCAGTGAATTAGACTGAGAAGAATCTTGAAGTTCTAGCTTTTAGCTCGATACAAAAAAGTAAAGTATGTAGGTCTAACAATTTGAGCCTATTCTCCTTTGGTAGTTCGACCGCGAAATTTTTTTCTGCATTGTATATTTCCGGAATATGAGTGTGTGACTTGTTAGAATTGACCCTATGGA